TATTAGGCTATTTACACAGAGGAATGGAAAAAATCGCGGAAAACCGAACTATTATACAATGAGGGAGATAGAAAAAAGAAAAAGAGAGAGATATAGAAAAAAGAAAAAGAGAGAGATGGTAGAAAAGGGGGAGAGATGGGGGAAGAAGATAGGAAGGGGAATAAGGGGGCTCTTTAGGCAGGAGACGGGGGAATTCCTTAAGTTAAGAAAGAAAAAAGAATAAGAACACGGATACATAACATAAAAAATAGAATAAATAAGACGATATTCGCCCTCCCCCTACATATTTAATTTCTTCTCCTATACAAAAACCAGCAAGACCTACTCCATTGGTAATTCCATCAATGACACCCTTATCGAAAAACTGCGTTAGTTCAGTTAATCCTCTTATACCCAGGGTAAAGACCCTAGTATAGAAAATATCTATATAACCACGATTATATGACCAACTGTATATCTTTTTTTTTACTTGATCCGAAAAAAACTTTTTCGGACTCTCTTTTACAAGAGAATTTATTAAATCCAAATTCTGAAAAAAGGAATAAGCGGATCCATAGAAGATATATGCTATGGATAGACCAAACATAGCTAGACTTACAGAAGAAATTGCATTAGTGATAAATTCATATGAATTTATGGAAGAATTAGAACTTTCCTGGAAAAAGTTTATTGAGGGAGTTAACCACTTTGATAATATGGTTAACTCCGCTATTCCATTATCCATTACTCCATTATCAAAATGGATTCCTATGGATCCAATGAACAAAGTAAAAAGCAGTAATATAAAAAGAGGGAATAGCATAGTATTTCCCGTTTCATGAGGATAGACAAAAGTGTTTTTAGCCCCAAAGGAAGTACTAAAGGACCCTATCCTATTTCTTGTATTACCATGAATTTTGGATATATTTTGTGAAAAAAAAGAAACTCCACTCTTCGTTGTTGATAAAATGAAATCTCTATTCACTCCTTTGGGTATCCTTTTTCCCCATAAGGATATTGAATACAACGAACCCTCTTTAGTGCTACTGTAATTTTGAAAATGAACACGCAGGTACCCATCAAAAGTAAGTAAATATATCCGAAACATATAAAACGCAGTTAATCCTGCAGTAAAAGAGGCTATTATTCCAAAAAAGGGTGAATACAACCAACTATTACTAAGGATTTCATCTTTGGACCAGAAGCAAGCAAGAGGTGGAATACCACAAAGAGAAAGCGTACCCCATAAAAAAGTAGTTCTTGTAATTGGAACGTATTTTCTTAAACCACCCATAAGAACCATATTCTGACTTTTATCTGGTGAATATCCAACAAGAGGTTCCATTGAATGAATAATGGATCCGGATCCCAAGAACAATAAAGCTTTCGAATAAGCATGAGTGATCAAATGGAATAAAGCAGCTTGATAAGAACCTATACCTAGAGCTAACATCATATAACCCAATTGAGACATTGTAGAATAGGCTAAGCTTCTTTTAATATCTCTCTGAGCAAGAGCTAAAGTAGCTCCTAAGAAGAGTGTTATTGTACCTACTAAAGAAATGAAACTCATTATTAAAGGTAGGGATATGAAAAGAGGAAGAAGTCGAGCTAGAAGAAAAATCCCCGCAGCAACCATAGTTGCTGCGTGTATAAGAGCCGAAATGGGAGTGGGTCCTTCCATAGCATCGGGTAACCATACGTGAAGAGGGAATTGTGCAGATTTCGCAACTGCACCAAGGAATAATAAAAAAGCACACAAAGTAGTAAGTAAGGAATTAATCCCATTATTAGGAATCCAGTTATTAGCTATTTTGAACAAATCCCGAAACTCTAAACTACCTGTTATCCAAAAAAAACCTAAAATTCCTAATAACAGACCAAAATCCCCTACACGATTAGTTACAAAAGCTTTTTGACAAGCACTCGCTGCAATTGGCCGTGTAAACCAAAAGCCTATCAATAAATAGGAACACATTCCCACAAGTTCCCAAAAAAAATAAATTTGTATCAAATTGGAACTAGTAACCAATCCCAACATGGAAGTATTGAAAAAACTTATATAAACAAAAAATCTCAAATATCCTTCATCGTGAGACATATAATCGTCACTATAAATAAGAACGAGGATTCCTACAGTAGTAATTAGTATTAACATAATAGAAGTAAGCGGGTCGATCAAGTATCCAAATTCTAAGGAAAAATCATTATTGACGGTCCAAGACCATAGATATTGATAGATAGAACTTCCATTTATTTGTTGAATAGATAGGTGAACTGAGAATACCATAGCTATACTTAAGAGTAAAACACAAGGAAAAGCCCATATGCGACGAAGATTTTTTGTTGCTGTCGGAATAAGAATAAGTCCAAACCCCATTGACATAATAACTGGAAGTGGGAGAAGAGGGATTACCCATGCATATTGATATGTATGTTCCATAAGAAAAGAAATTGCAATTTTTACTTGAAATTTTTCTAAAAAATAAAATTGTTTCCGATTCACCAAACCAATTCTTATCTCTTTCTGAAGGAATTCAAAAAAATAAGAATAAGACAAAATACTGGAATTCTGAATTTTTCCAAATTTCTCTCATTGAAATAATCAAAAATTCAGAATGGGTTTACTTGGTTAAATTCAAAAAGTTAATTAACTAACTTTGTTACCTAGTTATTACCTAAAGAAGGATATTTGTTAAAATACAAAAAAGGATTGAATCATTTTACTTTCTATTCATTTTTGTATTTCTTTCTATTAAAATGAAGATGAAGCAGCTCTCATGTTTCGTAACTGATTGATTGAATTCCAATGAAAACCTATGTTTATAGGAAATTATCGAATATTCCTTACTTCATATAGAACTGAAATCCTAATGACTAGAATTACCTAAGTTTTAGAATGTCTTGTTTAAGAGACTAAGTATTTTTTTTTTGTTTTGATTGGAATTCCATTATGGAATACCATTCTGAACTTAATTAACTATTTGAATTTTCCCTTCCTTTTATCCCCCCATCTTATATGGGGGATAGGCCGTAGATCTATATATGGAGTATACTTAATATATAAATTGATTTAAATAGAAAACCTTTGTATATATTCTATATTATTAAAACAAAGTATAAAATATATATGAAAAATATGCTAAAAAATTCTTGTCTTATCCGCATTAGAGAAAATAAAGTAAAAAAGAATTCAGAATTTCAGTTCAGTATCTAAGTATAAATACTAAGAAAAAACAGAAAGAAGAATTGATTTGCGGCAATAGATGTCTTTCACATACAACTAGAAAAAAGTAATCTCCTTTTTGAATGGCAGTTCCAAAAAAACGTACTTCGATGTCAAAAAAGCGTATTCGTAAAAATCTTTGGAAGAAAAAGACTTATTTTTCCATAGTACAATCTTATTCTTTAGCAAAATCAAGATCATTTTCCAGCGGCAGCGAGCATCCAAAACCAAAGGGTTTTTCTGGGCAACAAACAAACAAATAATCTGGTTTTGGAATAATCTGAATTGACCTATCCCAAAGAAATTCCAATTATTTAATATGAATAATTCGGATTAATTAATGAATGTACTTTTATGTGTCGAATTCCTCGGTACAATATTCTTAGAACTAACCCCTCTGATATATAGAACAAAAGTTTTTGGTATACTGTGTCCTAAGTATTCTTTTCCTATCAACGAACTTTTCATAATAGAATCCTCATATTTTATTATGAGGATTCTATTATGAAAAGTAGAGTATTCTTGCAATAGGACTTACAACTTCTACCTATCTTATCAAAAATCCACAAAAAAATAGGTTTAGGCTTGGTAAATCATATTAATAAGGGCATAAAGGCTTTCATTCTAGAAATTTTGCTAAAATCCAAAATTATTTGTATTTAATGATGAAATTATAGAAATTCTAATGGATAGATTGAAAGATTTTTTTTTATTTCAATGAGAAACTAATTAGAAAAAAAATGAGTTCTATATTGCAACTGAGAAAAAACAGTTCCAACTCTTTCAAGCTTTGTTTCTATTGGGCAAAGCAAGAGTTTATTGTTAAAAAAATCCCCAATGATACTACCAAACGAAGTCCATTTTAATGAAGATTCTAATGTTCCTAAATTCTATGGACTCTCCCAATCTCGACGATTTGCGAGAAAATAACTATTATTCTTTTAACTTCCCTATTATTTAAAGTTAGCCGCCATGGTGAAATTGGTAGACACGCTGCTCTTAGGAAGCAGTGCTCAAGCATCTCGGTTCGAGTCCGAGTGGCGGCATTCTCAAAAAAGAATACAATAGATTAGAAAATGGATTCAATTCGAAATTTCCAATTTTGTAATGGGACCTTCTCCTTATGCTATTTGCAACTTTAGAACATATACTAACTCATATCTCTTTCTCAACCATTTCAATTGTGATTACAATTCATTTGATAACCTTATTAGTTCGTGAACTTGGGGGATTACGTGATTCGTCAGAAAAAGGAATGATAGCTACTTTTTTCTCTATAACAGGATTCTTAGTTTCTCGTTGGGCTTCTTCGGGACATTTTCCATTAAGTAATTTATATGAGTCATTGATCTTCCTTTCATGGGCTCTGTATATTCTTCATACGATTCCTAAGATACAGAACTCTAAAAATGATTTAAGCACAATAACTACGCCAAGTACTATTTTAACGCAAGGCTTTGCCACGTCGGGTCTTTTAACTGAAATGCATCAATCCACAATACTAGTACCTGCTCTACAATCTCAGTGGTTAATGATGCATGTCAGTATGATGTTACTAAGCTATGCAACTCTTTTGTGCGGATCCTTATTATCCGCCGCTCTTCTAATCATTAAATTTCGAAAGAATTTCAATTTCTTTTTAGAAAAGAAAAAAAATGTTTTAAATAAAACATTTTTCTTTAGTGAGTTTAGTGAGATTGAATATTTCTATGTAAAAAGAAGTGCTTTAAAAAACACCTCTTTTCCTTCATTTCCAAATTATTACAAATATCAATTAATTGAGCGTTTGGATTCTTGGAGTTATCGTGTCATTAGCCTAGGGTTTACCCTTTTAACCATAGGTATTCTTTGTGGAGCAGTATGGGCTAATGAGGCGTGGGGATCCTATTGGAATTGGGATCCTAAGGAAACTTGGGCATTTATTACTTGGACCATATTCGCAATTTATTTACATAGTAGAACAAATCCAAATTGGAAGGGTACGAATTCCGCACTTGTAGCTTCGATAGGATTTCTTATAATTTGGATCTGCTATTTTGGTATCAATCTATTAGGAATAGGTTTACATAGTTATGGTGCATTTACATTACCATCTAAATGATTACATAACATAAAACCTTCGTGAAATGAAAGTTTTTCCATTTTTGTTTGATTTGAGAACCCTTGAACGCCTTCTCAAAGGGTTCTCAAAAATTCGAGATAGATCTAATTAGACTTTTTTACTTTTTTCTGAATTATTTGGTTTTTCCACTATGGAATATAGAGCGGACTAGTAAAAAAAAAATTATTTAGGATAATAATTGGATAAGAGAGCCTCTACCTTGTCAACCGATAGCGAGAGAACAAAATCTGGATAAATACCAATTCCTATTACTGGTAAAAAGATACAGATTAAAAGAAAGAGTTCTCGTGGTCCAGAATCCACCAAATTTGCGTTTGGAACATGAAATAGCTTGTATCCATAGAACATCTGGCGTAACATAGATAATAAAAAAATAGGAGTTAATATCATTCCAATTGCCATTACAAAAGTAATTAGCATTTTTGGTATTAACAGAAATTTTGGACTAGTAATTAGTCCAAAAAATACTACTAATTCTGCAACAAAACCGCTCATTCCTGGTAAGGCAAGAGAAGCCATTGAAAAGCTACTAAACATGGTAAAAATTTTCGGCATTGGGATAGATATCCCCCCCAGTTCTTCGAGATAAACAAGACGCATTCTATCACAAGCCGTTCCCGCCAAGAAAAAAAGTGTAGCACCAATAAATCCATGGGATAGTATTTGTAAAATAGCTCCATTGAGTCCAATGTTGGTTATGGAACCAATTCCTATAATTATGAAACCCATGTGAGATACGGAGGAGTAGGCTATTCTTTTTTTGAAATTTCGTTGACCAAGAGAAGTTGAAGCTGCATAGATTATTTGCATCGCTCCTATTATTACCAACCAGGGGGAAAATAGATAATGGGCATGAGGTAACAATTCCATATTGATCCGAATCAATCCGTATGCTCCCATCTTTAATAGGATTCCCGCTAAAAGCATACATGTACTGTAATGCGCTTCCCCATGGGTATCTGGTAACCACGTATGTAGGGGTATAATCGGCAATTTGACAGCATAAGCAATAAGGAAGCCAAAATAAAATAGTATTTCCAATGTTGCAGGGTATGATCGATTAATTAATCTTTCCAAATCTAATCTTGGTTCGTTGGAACCATATAAGCCCATACCTAGAACTCCGATTAAGAAAAAAATGGAACCGCCTGCAGTATACAAAATAAATTTTGTAGCTGAATACAGACGCCTCTTTCCCCCCCACATGGATAAAAGTAAGTAAACAGGAATTAATTCTAACTCCCACATGATAAAAAAAAGTAAAAGGTCTCGCGAAGAAAATAATCCTATTTGACCACTATACATTGCTAGCATCAGGAAATAGAATAATCGCGAATTCCGGGTAACTGGCCAAGCTGCTAAAGTAGCTAAAGTAGTGATAAATCCTGTCAATAAAATAGATCCTAATGAAAGTCCATCGATTCCCAATCTCCAGTGGAAATCAAAGACATCTATCCATTTAGAATCCTCCTTTAATTGGATTAAGGGATCCTCCAATTGGAAATGATAACAGAATGCATAAGTCATTAGAAGGAATTCTAATAAACAAATAGATATAGTATACCACCTAACGATTTTGTTTCCCCTATGAGGTAAAAAGAAAATTAATGAACCTGCAAATATCGGCAAAACAACAAGTATTGTTAACCAAGGAAAATAACTCATGATAAAGTGATAAAGAGAAGATATGTTTTGACCAGAAAAGCCCGTGCTCGAAATAAGCGAGCACAGGCTTCCTCGGTAAAGAGGAATCAGACGATTCAAGTGGAGTTTTTTGTAACGTATCAATAAGATAGAGCCATGCTGCGGGTTGTTTCAGGCCCTAAATAAACGCGGACACTTAAAAAATCTGTTGGGCAGGCAGATTCGCATCTCTTACAACCCACACAATCTTCGGTTCTCGGCGCGGAAGCAATTTGCTTGGCTTTACACCCATCCCAGGGTATCATTTCTAATACATCTGTTGGACAAGCTCGTACACATTGAGTGCATCCTATACATGTATCATAAATTTTTACGGAATGTGACATTGGATCTATAAATTTTCCTTTTCAACATAAAAATTTTCGATCTGGTAAAAATGAAATTAGTACTATATGAGTCATATGTATTGTAGACACCAGACGAAGCAATGGTTTATCCAAACTTCAACAAATAAATAAATAAAATAATGCAATATATTTCTTAATCCGTTTGTGAGAAAGCGTGAAAAGAGCCAAGAGACTTGAATTTTTGGCTTCAACAATCATAATTATACGAATTGTACATACGAATTCGAATTAGCCAATTTATTGGCTATCGTCTTTTCAATATAAATTATTGCAATATTCAAATTGCAATATCAATGAATTGCAAAAATTCAATAAGTAAAAAAGAATACTATGTAATAACCTAATCAAAAAATAGATATTATAAAATAATAAGAAAATAGTATTCGATTTCTATTCATCTTAATATTTGATATTATTATTATATGTGCGCCTTTGTTTAGAGGATTTTATGTCTAATTATTCAAAAAATTAGATTGATTGATACGAGTTGATTTCTTGTTACGATGGATGGAAGAAAGAATGGATAGTCCAATAGCTGCTTCAGCAGCCGCAAGGGCTATAACAAAAATTGCGAAAATGTCTCCTTTTAATTGGCGACTATCAAATAGATCAGAAAATGTTACGAGATTTAGATTAATTGAATTCAGTATAAGTTCAAGACATATTAGAGCTCTAACCATGTTTCGGCTTGTGATCAATCCATAGATACCAATCGAAAATAAATAGACACTAAAAAAAAGTACATGCTCAAACATCATTAACTAACTCCTTATCAATCTCGATTCATTTCAATATGAGGACAAGAATTGAACCGATTCCATTAATTAGAATAGAACAGTTACACAACAAAAGAGAAAAGAAGGTATTTGTTGGCAGTAGATGGGTTTTACTAAATCAAAATTGTGATTCTTTAGTTATTTATTTTCGATTTGAAATTCTAAGAATTTTGACTAATTCTAAGTATTTCTTATTGCCGAGCCATAGTAATTGCACCTATTAAAGAAACTAGAAGAATTATGGAAATGAGTTCAAACGGAAGATAAAAATCAGTTGCTAAATGAATCCCAATTTGTTGAACGTTATTTATGAGACCCTGTTCTACTATTTGGTTTGATCTTGTAGTCCAAAGAATTCCATACCATGACGTATCTGGGATAGTAGTCATTAGTGAAAAAAGAATAGTTATACAAACGAGTGAAGTGAACCCATCTCCAATAGTCCAATAATTCTTATTTTTAGACCATTCTGAGCCATTTACGAACATTACGGCAAATATGATCAAAACATTTATAGCTCCCACATAAATAAGAAGTTGTGCGACAGCTACAAAGTAGGAATTCAATAAAATATAGAATAAGGATATACAAACAAGAACTAATCCCAGCGAAAAGGCAGAATAAATTGGGTTGGTAAGTAATACTACTCCTAGACCTCCTAGTAGAAGAACAAATCCCCCAAATAGCACAAGAATCTCATGTATTGGTCCAGGTAAATCCATTATGGATAAGAAGAAATTAATAGTATAAAATTTTTCATGAACTGACTAAAACTAAAAGATTCAAGGAAGGAAAAAGGGATTAGGATATTTTTTTGTATATAAGTTGTATAGTTAGAAATCACATCACGAAAATCTACTCTCATTTTAAATCAGGAATAATTTGCAATAAGCAGTAGTTATTCGTTTTTCTTTATAGTTAATAAAAAACTATTGGATTTTTCTAACAAAAAAGAAAAATCCTAGTAACTAATAATTAGTAACCGTTCTTGAATTCCAAGATTTTTCTTCGTCTATTTTACTTTGAGTCGAATTCCTAATTGTTTGAATTGTGTAATCTCCCATTATGGAGATTGGTAACCGACTCAAAGCAATTTGATTGTAATTCAATTCATGACGATCATAAGTAGAAAGTTCATATTCTTCAGTCATTGATAAACAGCTTGTCGGGCAGTACTCAACACAATTACCACAAAATATACAAACTCCGAAATCAATACTATAATTAAGCAATTGTTTCCTTTTAATATCCTTTTCAAATCTCCAATCCACAAGGGGTAGATCTATCGGGCATACGCGAACACATACTTCACAAGCAATACATTTATCAAATTCAAAGTGGATTCGCCCCCGGAAACGCTCCGATGTAATTGATTTTTCATAAGGGTAGTGAATCGTTATAGGTAAACGATTTGTGTGGGATAAGGTAATTATGAAACTTTGACCAATGTACCTTGCAGCGCGTATTGTTTGTTGACCATAACTCATGAACCCAGTTACCATAGGGAACATATTCTAAATATCTATGAAAAAGGTATGTTTCTTTCTCTTGTTTGAGAGAACTTTTGTGTTGAAAATATTCTTACTGTTATTGTATTATCTTATTTATAGTGAAACAAGTTGGGAAGAAGTTGTTAATAAGAGATTGCCCAGGGAAATAGGTAAAAGAAATTTCCATCCAAGATTTAATAACTGATCCATTCTCATCCTGGGTAAAGTCCATCTTATTGTGATAGAAATGAAGAGAAATAAATAAGCTTTAGTTAATGTAATAAAGATACCCATTGTCATTTCCAAAATTCCAACCATTTTATTCATTTGGAAAAATTCAAAAAAGGATATATAGGGAATAGAAAAATTCCACCCGCCTAAGTAGAGAACTGTTACAAATAAAGAGGAAACTAATAAATTTAGGTAAGAAACAAGATAAAATAAACCATATTTGATACCGGAATATTCGGTTTGATAACCTGCTACTAATTCTTCCTCTGCTTCTGGTAAATCAAAGGGTAATCTTTCACATTCTGCCAAAGAAGAAATTAGAAAAACCAGAAAACCTATAGGCTGACGCCAAAGATTCCATCCAAAAAAACCATATTTTGACTGTGCTTCAACTATATCAACTGTACTTGAACTGTTAGATAATCATAGTCGATGATAACATCACAGTTCCCACCGCTATTCCAAAACCGTACATGAAACCTTAGCTTCATACGGCTTCTCTATGATCAGAAAAAAGGAAAGGGTTGTTTCGTTTCGGTATTATCCCCCTGGGCATAGATAGAATTAGGTAAGATAAAATCGATTGGAAAGTCCTAAATTAGACCAAAGGAATTCCGTCTGCTAGAATAAGAAAAAGCGCTTCCGAATTGATCTCGTCCTTTATAATATAATGAAAATTTTTCTTTGTTCAGTAATAACTTAATCTTGGAATAAAACACTCGTTATAGCAATTAATAAATGAAAAGAATTAGGGATTAATTCATGAGGAATTCTGTATTAATATGAATAGAGGAAGGAAAGAATAAATAAATATCTTTTTTTTGTATTGCATTCCATATCTTTTGTCCTATTCTTCTTTCCCCGGGGAAGGGTACTTAAAAAGAAAAAAGGAATAAAGGATTAATTCGTTCTTGATAGCCATTTCTTTAACAAGTGAAAGGGAACATACTCTGGATCGGAATCCGAAGAAAGTACTACTTGATCATTTCCACCAATTTCAAGTCCTTATTATGATTCCTTTTATGAGGAAAAATCTCTAATGCCTTAGATTCCCTCATTACTAATCCTTTATGTACTTTAGTGTTCCTAACCCCTCACTAATTTTTGATGGATTCCCCTTATGATTCTAAGTTATAGTAATAACTCGGAATATTCTAGTAATGGAATTCCATATCGCGAATCCTTTATTCTTGCCCGCTTCAAGATATGATGACTAATCAAAAAATCTCAACCTTGGGGTAAAGAGTTTACACTACTTATGTTTACTTCAACTTTTTTCTTGTACGTAGGAAATGAGATTTTTTCTTTTTACTACAAATTAATAAGCTGTTTTGTTTCACTCATATAGCTATCTAGTTTAACTTACCAACCCGAATACAGAATAAGAAAAGGAAGATAAATATTCAATGGATTTTGGAGGAAAAAGATCCTATTTTAACGAATCACACGTAGAGATATTGCTAGCACACAAAAAGTTAATGGTATTTCATAACTAATAGATTGAGCAGCAGCTCGTAGACCGCCTGAAAAAGAATATTTATTATTTGAGCTATATCCTGCCATAAGAAGACCAATAGGAGCAATACTTGAAATGGCAATCCATAAAAAAACACCAATACTAAGATCGGCTAAAACAAAACGATATCCCAAAGGGATAACTAAAAAACTTAATAAAATTGATATGACCGCTATAGAAGGTCCAATGCTAAATAAAGGAATATCTCCTCGGGATGGCAGGATATCCTCCTTAAAAAGTAGCTTAGTTCCATCGGCTATAGCTTGAAGCAGTCCCAGGGGGCCAGCATATTCAGGACCAATACGTTGTTGTATCGATGCGGATATTTCTCTTTCTAACCACACAATTACGAGTACTTCTATTGTGATTCCCAGTAGGAGGGTCAAAATGGGTAGAATCCATATCAGTCCATAGACTTCTTTTAATAATTCCGATTTCGAAAAAGAATTGATAGTTTCTATCTCTACCCTATCTATTATCATTTCAACGATCAACTTCCCCCATAATGATATCTATACTACCTAATATCGTCATGATATCAGCCAATTTCATTTTTTTAACTAGTTGAGGAAGAATTTGCAAATTAATAAAACCGGGTGGACGAATTTTCCATCTCCAGGGGAAAAGACTATCATCTCCTACCAGATAAATTCCTAATTCACCTTTTGGAGCTTCCACTCTTACATAAAGCTCTTGCTTTGACAATTCAAAATTGGGCGAAGGTTTTTTACCAAGAAATCGATATTCAAAATCATTCCATTCGGAATTCTTTGTTTTCTTAAAGCGTCGGACTTCTAAATTCTCATAAGGGCCTCCAGGAATTTTCTCTACAGCCTGTTGAATAATTTTGATGGATTCCCTCATTTCACCCATTCGTACTAAATAGCGAGCTAATGAATCCCCTTCTTTTTGCCATTGGACTTTCCAATCGAATTGGTTGTAAGACTCATAAGGATCAACTTTACGAAGATCCCATTGTATTCCAGAAGCTCGTAACATCGGTCCCGATAAGCCCCAATTTACTGCTTCTTCTCCGCTAATAAAACCGACTCCTTCAACTCGTTCTAAAAAAACGGGATTCCGTGTAATAAGTTGTTGATATTCAACAACTCCTCGTAAAAAATAATCACAGAAATCTAAACATTTATCGACCCATCCATAAGGTAGATCGGCGGCTACCCCTCCGATGCGAAAGTAATTATGCATCATTCGCATACCTGTAGCAGCTTCAAATAGATCATATATCAATTCTCTCTCTCTAAAAATATAGAAAAAAGGGGTCTGTGCGCCTAGATCCGCCATAAAAGGTCCAAGCCATAACAAGTGAGAAGCTATACGGCTCAACTCTAACATAATTACCCTAATATAGCTGGCTCTTTGGGGTATTTGAATATTCTCCAAGAATTCTGGTGCATTTACCGTTATTGCTTCTGTAAACATAGTAGCTAAATAATCCCACCGTGTTACATAAGGTAAGTATTGTATAATAGTTCGGTTTTCCGCGATTTTTTCCATTCCTCTGTGTAAATAGCCTAATATGGGTTCACAATCAATAACATCTTCACCATCGAGAGTAACGATCAGTCGAAGAACACCATGCATTGATGGGTGCTGAGGGCCCATATTGACTATCATGAGATCTTTTCTTGTAAGCGGTAGACTCATATCCTTTCTTCCTTAATTCATTATTCCATGAAAATGGATTATTCCATGAATTCCTCAAAACGAGGCTCATCAAAATGAAAAATCTAAGACTACTATAAGACTACTAATAAAATAAGAAAAAAATTCGAACGATTAAATTACTTCTCCCGAATATCCAACTGACTGATTAATTTCTTATAACGTACTCTATTTTTCTTTGCCAAATAAGCCAGCAAACGTTGACGTTTTCCCAAAAGTCTTCGTAGACCTCTTTCCGATGAAAAATCTTTTTTGTGTAATTCCAAATGTGAAGCAAGTCTCCGTATCTTATTGGTGAAACTGAATACTTGAAATTCAACAGAACCCCTGTTTTCTTCTTTTTCTTCTTTAACCATAAATCCCAAAATTTTTCTACCTCCTTTCTTTTTCATGTATTTTTCTGATCAGGAAAAATACAAAATTATGTCAGTTATTTTGAAGTTATTCTAATCTCGTACACACAAAAATTTGCAATTATTCATCTACTACTGGAATTTGGATTTATTTTATCGATGCAAATTGGATTTGGATAGAAGGGTACATTCTTTTATTTTAGATAGAAGAAACATTTCTTCTATCTAAAATAAAAGAATTTTGCTGATTTATTTATTGCTATATCCAATTTATGGAATTGATACACCATTTAATTGATATCGTTTAGCAAAATGAAACACAGCATATGCATCCATCTTTCGGCTCGAGAATTTCACGGGATAGAGATATGGTATAAGAAATAGGCTATTAAGTAACTCTAAATGAATTGTGGATACATCTGTATCCTTAACATACTGAAACGACTGCCATTATTCGTATCAAACCAATAGCGATTCATACAAGCTAAATCTTCTAATCAATGGTGGGCCAATAATGAATTTTTTTGCATATGTATTAAGACGCTTGGCCTGATTTCGAAATTGTCCAGAGTTTTTTATGTTGTTTTCATTGCAAAATGATGGACCTCCTTCCGTAACTTTCCAATTACGAGTACGAGAATTGAAAGACATGAAAATTCTCAATTCTCTACGGCGTCTAGGAGATAGATAGAATATTTTCAGGAACAAGAAAATCAGAAGAATCTTTCTCTCTATTCACTACCATTCCGCGTCTTCGACTTCTATTAGTTTCTTTTCTTCTTTAATGCAATAGCTATAGTTTGATATAGAATCCATTTCTCAAAGTAATGGAAACCATTCTCGTATAGGAAATGGTTCGAAAATCGCTATTCCATCTTTTAGGTATCGTGAAAAGTGATACCTGTGAAGATCGTGCATTTCAGTCACATTCAGATCCGCTTTTCGAGTCCATGATATAACCAAATTGGATGGATCTTCCACCCGTTTAGCTAAGAAAGAATAGATGCAGAGGTGGATAATAGATCGATATGAAGATCATGAGCTGCCCCATAATGAAACCGCCAGTAGTCGCGAATATCTCCTTCTTCCCTAATCCAAGATTGAAGAAAGAAGATCTAAGAGGGACCTATGGAGAATGTGGTCAGAAATCCATAATAGAGTCCGACCACAACGACCGAATTAATTATCCTCATCGAGAAACTTAGACTACTAAGTAGAAAAGGTAGAAAAGATTTGAAAATCATGGCATGGGTCTCCTTTTTTTCTTTCTTTAGAGTTTTCTATATGCACAATTTCTCGATGTTTCGATGAGAATTTCTTGACTTTCCATATATAGAAAGAGATAGACTATAAATGACATCTCTTATGTAAATAAGACCAAAGGGATGGATATTAAATGATAGGAAGTGCTAGGAAGTGAAATAGAATGAAATAGAGCCACTTTGGGCTTCCCTATGAAATGAGGCATGGAACGGAGTCACTACGAAGAAATTCCGGGAGTTACGAAAGAAGCTTCGGACTCATATTGTTCATGGGTTGAGAGCGGGAGTTGAACTCTAGGAGGTCGAATCTC